TTTTGAGAGGGTTGCCCAAAAGCGGTATATAAGGCATACCCAGTAAAGCTTACAAGTAAACCGGATATGGAGATGGCGACTAGGGTTGCTGTTTCCATTTTTTCGATAATTTCAAGATCACAAAGGATCACGATAATGTCGTTTATTTACAACTACAACGGAATGGTATACAAAGTCAACAGATTTCAACCCATGATAAAAGAGGATTTATGGCTACAAAAACCGTTGAGAGTAGTTCTAGATCTGGGCCAAGACGAACTGGCGTAGGGAGTTTATTGAAACCATTGAATTCGGAATATGGAAAAGTAGCTCCAGGGTGGGGGACTACACCACTTATGGGAGTTGCAATGGCTCTATTTGCAATATTTCTATCTATTATTTTAGAAATTTATAATTCATCTGTTTTACTGGATGGAATTTCAATTAATTAGTTCATAAAAACTATGAAGTCTTAGTTTTTCAATCAAAAAAGATTCTTTTACTTATACTTACTTAATGCTTAAAATACTTAATACTTCAACTTAAGATTACCTAAGATTTGGATTTATAGACCATTCTGGTAGTTCGATCGTGAAATTTATTTGTTTCGATATTTCATTTCCGGAATATGAGCGTGTGACTTGTTATAATCGATCCTATTGATAATACAGAGAATGGACCTGTCATCTCTATCAAGATGATTCTACCTCGTCAGATATTTATTCTAGTTTCTGGAGCACGGACTGTATAGAATAGATCAAGAAAAGAAATATTTGAACTATGATTCATACCTATTATTCAGACCTCGCAACCGGATTAAAAAAATGGAAATAGGTCTTTTATAAATCAAACAATTTTTTCCTTCATACTTCTTTTGACCGAAAGAAATCTCTTTCTCTATATTTTGTTGAGTTATTACATTCATTAAAGAAGTGATGATCAAATGGTTTTTACTCAGAAAACCTTTGAGTTTAGCTTTGGTTTTCTTAAATCATCGTGGTTTTAGTATGAATCTGAGGTTTCAATTGATTCATAGGGTCTCAACAAGATAATTCCTATCAAAAAAAAAAGATAGGGAAGAGAATATTCAAGAGGCCTGTCAGGATTAACATAAAGAAAGATGGATGAGCCAACTTGAGATTGTATTTCTTGGCATTATCATCACAAAGAAGAGATTCCGGATTCTTCTTACTTCGTATCTTTTGGTCAAATCGGGTCAAGCGGCTAAGCCACAAGAAGTTTTAAACTCTCTATTCCATATCCGTTGAAACTAGTATTTGTGTGTTTCGGCTTGAGCCGTACGAGATGAAATTCTCATATACGGCTCTCAGAGGGGGAGTCTTTCTTGGGTTACCTATCTCAATAAAGTATATGATTGGTTCGAGGAACGTCTCGAGATTCAAGCGATTGCAGATGATATAACTAGTAAATATGTTCCTCCTCATGTCAACATATTTTATTGTCTAGGGGGAATTACACTTACTTGTTTTTTAGTACAAGTAGCTACGGGTTTTGCTATGACCTTTTACTATCGTCCAACTGTTACAGAGGCTTTTTCCTCTGTTCAATACATAATGACTGAGGCCAACTTTGGTTGGTTAATTCGATCAGTTCATCGATGGTCAGCAAGTATGATGGTTCTAATGATGATCTTGCACGTATTTCGTGTGTATCTTACGGGTGGGTTTAAAAAACCCCGCGAATTAACTTGGGTTACAGGGGTGGTTCTGGCTGTATTGACCGCATCTTTTGGCGTAACTGGTTATTCCTTACCTCGGGACCAAATTGGCTATTGGGCAGTAAAAATTGTAACAGGCGTGCCTGAAGCTATTCCTATAATAGGATCGCCTTTGGTAGAATTATTACGTGGAAGTGCTAGTGTGGGCCAATCCACTTTGACTCGTTTTTATAGTTTACATACTTTTGTATTGCCTCTTCTTACTGCCGTATTTATGTTAATGCACTTTTCAATGATACGTAAGCAAGGTATTTCGGGTCCTTTATAGAGAAGGCAGATCATAGATATTTGTAATTTATCATATCGGGGAGGAACAAGAGTCTTTCATTGCTACAAATATGGATTATTTAAAAATAAGGCATGTTATTTGGATACTTCTATTCAACTCTGAAGTATTGTTTATTTGATACGAATCGAATAGTTGAAGTATATTTTCCTAAAAGAGGATGGATTATGGGAGTGTGTGACTTGAACTATTGATTGGTCCATGCAGATATATGATTTTATCCGCCACGTTGGAATTCACAACCCAATGTGTCTCCGCATCCAACCATCACGTAAGTCCCTTTATGTAGCATAGGATAGGCCGGTTCGCTTGAGGAGAATATTTTCTATGATCATACCCGAATCATGTCATGCATGAACAGGCTCCGTAAGATCCCTAGAATAAGTGATGTGGAATCCAATGTTCTATTTATTCCACTTTGTTTAATCTTTCTTTCTTTTTTTAGTAATTTTCTTATAATTAATTGCTAGTATTAGTATTTCGTATTAATTTGATAGTAATCTTAGTAAGTTTTTTATAGTATGTAGATGCATTCATTTCCTCTGCATCGACCCTGATCTATGATACTATCGGAGTTAAATAAGGGATCTAAGGAAGCACAGGGGCTAGACTTTCTTAGTAACAAGTAAAAACTTTGTATTTTTGTATGTAACACAATCGAGATGTTGTGGGGATAAATACCAACCAAAAGACATGAATGAGACAATCCAAAAAGCACTTGATCATGATCGAATTTGTAAGCCTACTTGGATATTGAGCATTTCCTTGTTGCCAGAACTGAATTCTTTACAATGAATCGTTGCAACTCGGGGAAATGGAATTTGATAAATCTTTTCTTACATAGAGTCATTCTACATTATATATGTAGATATGTATGAAATATAGAAATATAGATATTCTATGGACCTAGGACCTATTTATGTTCTATGGATCTATTTCTGTAATTCTTTTGATTCTTGCTCGAGCCGGATGATAAAAAATTATCATGTCCGGTTCCTTTGGGGGATGGATCTACAATAATTCACCTATCCAAATAACAAAGAAACCTGATTTGAATGATCCTGTATTAAGAGCTAAATTGGCTAAAGGGATGGGACATAATTATTATGGAGAACCTGCATGGCCCAATGATCTTTTATATATTTTTCCAGTAGTAATTCTAGGTACTATTGCATGTAATGTGGGCTTAGCAGTTCTAGAGCCGTCAATGATCGGCGAACCGGCGGATCCGTTTGCAACTCCGTTGGAAATATTACCCGAATGGTACTTTTTTCCCGTATTTCAAATACTTCGCACAGTACCCAATAAGTTATTGGGTGTTCTTTTAATGGTTTCAGTACCAATAGGATTATTGACAGTACCTTTTTTGGAGAATGTCAATAAATTCCAAAATCCATTTCGTCGTCCAGTAGCTACAACAGTCTTTTTGATCGGTACCGCAGTAGCTCTTTGGTTAGGTATTGGAGCAACTTTACCTATTGAGAAATCCCTAACTTTAGGTCTTTTTCAAATTGATTAAACCGTTAAATACCACGACATAGGTATCTAAGGAAGATCCCCTTCTGGATCTTCCCTAGATACATCTATCTTATTATGATCTATTCTGCAAATATATGGACCGTGTCGAAGATTAAAAACTCATTCTATTCTTTTTTTTCTTTCTAAAAAATAAAAAATGAAAAAAAAAGTCCAATGGATCTAAAATGAAAACTTTTTCTTAGGTAAATTGATTGCAAAATGCTTCTGTAGAGTGCCCAATATCTGTTTTACATCTTCTATGCGAAAATCTTCCATTTTCATAAGATCTTCTTGACTGTGACTCAAAAGGTCCAATAATGTATGTATATTGGACCTTTTGAGACAATTATAGGTCCTGGAAGACAATTCTGATTGGTCAATAAAAATACATGTCAATGGAATTCCTTTTTTGTTTTTCTTAAGATTAGTGAATCTGTCTTGAAAGGAAAAAGGGGGTAGATTCCATCTGTTTTCATTTTCCTTGAAATTCATGTCCTCTTCCTCTGCATGTAGAAAAGGAATCAATAAATTAATCAAATTACGAGAAGCTTCATAAAGTGCTTCTTTAGGAGTTAAACTTCCATTCGTCCATATTTCTAGAAAGAGTATCTCTTGTTTTTCATTCCCATTCCCATAAGAATGAATACTATGATTCGCATTTCGAACAGGCATAGATACAATATCTATAGGATAACTTCCATCGTGAGAGTCATTTGTGGATTTCATATGATATCCGCGATCTCTCTTGATTTGTAATTCAATACACAAATCAATTGGTTCTGTCAGGTTAGCTATATGCTGTGTCGTGTCAACTATTTCTACAGAAGGTGGTGAGATGATATCTTGAGCTGTTATGTATTTTGGACCCCTGACGCAAATGGATGCGTCCCTAACTCCATAGAGATTACTTCTCAATACAATCTCTTTTAAATTTATTAAAATCTCATGTACTGATTCTTCAATACCCGCTATCGTAGAATATTCATGCAGCACATTTTCAGATTTTGCACGTGTGATATATGTTCCTTCTATTTCTCCAAGTAAAGCCCTTCGCATAGCAATACCTATAGTATAGGCTTGACCTTTCATAAGTGGGGACAGAACAAAACGACCATAATAAAGACGCTTGCTGTCTACTCTTGATTCAACACATTTCCACTGTAGTGTTCGAGTGGATCCTGCTACTTCTTCTCGAACCATACTATTATTTTTCTTTTCTTTATGATTATTGGATCAGATCATTGAATCATTTATTTCTCTTGGAATCTCTTGAATTCTTATTTCTACACACGTCTTTTTTTAGGGGGGCGACATCCATTATGCGGCATGGGTGTTACATCACGTACGAAACTTAATAGCATCCCATTTCTACGAATGGCTCGTAATGCCGCATCTCTTCCGAGACCTGGACCTTTTATCATAACTTCTGCTCGTTGCATACCCTGATCAACTAATGTACGAATAGCATTAAATGCCGCGGCTTGAGCAGCATAGGGTGTTCCTTTTCTTGTGCCTCTGAATCCAGAAGTACCTGCGGAAGCCCAAGAAACCACCCGACCTCGTACGTCTGTAACAGTTACAATAGTATTGTTGAAACTCGCTTGAACATGAATAACTCCTTTTGGTATTCTACGTTCATTCTTATTTGAACCAATACGTGCATTCTTACGTAAACCAATTTTTGCTATAGGTTTTGTCATATTTTATTAGATCATATTCATAAGAATAAAAGAAAAAGAAAGAAGAATCAGAAATCTACAGAAAGATACGGGGATATCCATTTCATATGAAAACGAATCCTTTCTTCTTTCTTTTTACATGTACATGGGTTTGAAAAAGTACTTGATTTAGAACTTGAGAAGGATTACCCCTGTCTCTGTTTATGTCTCGGATTGGAACAAATGACTATAATTCGCCCCCGCCTACGAATCAAGCGACATTTTTCACAAATTTTACGAACAGAAGCCCTTATTTTCATATTTATCATTCCTTACTTTCATTCTGAATCTATTTTTTTGGAAACAAGAATCAGTTTATTGCATTTTTGAACTTCGAATTATATCCCTACGAAAAGGATGTTTCAAAGAATGATCTAATCGTTCGAATCTTTTTTGCGAAGTCTATAAATTATACGTCCCCTGGTTGAATCATAACGACTCATTTCGATTTTGACTCTATCTCCGGGTAGTATACGTATAAAACTGCGCCGGATTCTCCCTGAAATATAACCTAGAATTAGATCTTCATTATCTAACCGAACTCGGAACATACCGTTGGGAAGTGATTCAGTAATTAAACCCTCATGAATCAATTTTTGTTCTTTCATTCCAGGGAACCCCCTTTAAGTATCAACTAATAGAGGAAGAGTTCTATAATTCACTTCTCCTCTCTATTTTACAAATAGTAAGTTCGAGAGAAAATTAGGGTACCCCAGGAGAATCACCATATATAACACAAAATCTCTCCTCCAATTTTTTCTAGTCGAGCTTCTCGATCTGTCATTATACCTCGAGAAGTAGAAAGAATTACAATTCCCATTCCACCTAAAATCTTAGGAATTCGTTGATAGTTGGAATAGATTCGTAGACCGGGTCGGCTTATACGCTTTAAAATCATTTTATTCCCTTTCCTAGTCTTTCTATGTCGTAAGGTTGAAACCAAGAAATTTTTTTTACTTTCTTGATGTTTTCGAACGTTCTCAATAAAACCTTCTCGTAAAAGTATTTTCACAATGTTTTTAGTGATATTAGTAGATACTATTTGAACTCTTCCCTTTTGATCTATGTCAGCATTTCTTATAGAAGTTATTATATCGGCAATAATGTCCCTACCCATGACGAACTATAGTTATTGGTGCCTCCTCATTTTGATATAATCAACATGCTTCTTTTTTGTTTTATTTTTTATTGAATTTTTTTTTTGAAATTATTAAATTCTAAAAAATTATTCTAAATCTCAAATATATGCATGAGACACAATCTATTAATCGGATCTATTTCAGATATTTGAATATTTTATTTTCATCTATATAATATATAGGATATATTTTATTTTCATCTATAAGACTTCGGGTGCTAATGAAACTATTTTAGTAAAATTCAACTGTCGCAATTCCCGAGCAATCGCACCAAAAATTCGAGTTCCTTTTGGATTTCCTTCTTGATCAATGATAACCGCTGCATTGTCATCATATCGTATTATCATGCCGTTGTCACGTTTGAGTTCTTTACACGTGCGTACAATCACAGCTCTAATTATTTCTGATCTTTCTAGAGGCATGTTGGGCACTGCTTCTTTTATTACAGCAACAATAACATCGCCAATATGAGCATATCGGTGATTACCGGTTCCTATGATTCGAATACACATCAATTCTTGAGCTCCACTGTTATCCGCTACATTCAAAAGGGTCTGAGGTTGAATCATATCATTTTTATTTGAATCTCTTATTTCAATGCAAGGGATAATGGAAAAAAGAAATATTGTCTGTCCAGAGATAAAGAAATCTGTGGTTGTTTTTTCATTCTCAATACTCCTTCCTTCTTCTTTTACTTTTGTTTACCTATCCTGAAACAACAAATTGAGTTCGTATAGGCATTTTGCATGCAGCTATTTCCATAGCAGTTTTGGCTACAGTTTCTGATACTCCACTCATTTCATAAAGTATTCGGCCCGGTTTAACAACGGATACCCAATATTCGGGGGATCCCTTGCCCGAACCCATACGTGTTTCTGTAGGTCTTACAGTAACAGGTTTGTCGGGAAAGATACGTACCCATATCTTTCCACCACGACGTGCATATCGTGTCATTGCTCTTCGCCCTGCTTCTATTTGTCTAGCTGTGATCCAAGCAGGTTCAAGTGCCTGAAGAGCATATCTGCCAAAACAAATATGATTGCCTCGGCAAGATATTCCCTTCATTCTACCTCTATGTTGTTTACGAAATCTGGTTCTTTTGGGGTTATAGTTGATGGTTGTTTCTGAATTCCATCTCTACTGCAGAGCCGGACATGAGAGTTTCTTCTCATCCAGCTCCTCGCGAATGAAATGATTCAAGAATATTAAATATACACATGTATTTATGTATTTCATTCTATCAACTATCAAAACGAAAAGAAAGAATATACTAATTTCTTTTTATTTTTATATTGAATTTGTTACATAGGTAACTTTATATATAACTAACTAGATAACTAGGTGTGTTTGTTTATATATAATGCTTCTTTCTTTTATCAAGATTTCTAAAGTATTTTACTTTACCTCTATTGAAATTGAATCACGCCAATAAATGAAATCCTTAAATGAAATAAAAATTAAAAATAAAGAAAGGTTTCGCGGGCGAATATTGACTCTTTCCTCCTTCATTTGTAGGATCAATCCATGACCATTCAGAAGAAATCCATTTTTTATTGGTTCATTTCGCCATCCTACCCAATGAATCATTAGGATTGATTCGTTTTCAAGAAAATCCTATGTAGTCACAGGTTCCATCGTTCCCATAGCTTCTCCATTAATGTTTAGGCCTGAACTCTGCAATGGAGCTCTCAACAAAATCTCTTATTTGTTTCCGAGTCAATCTCCTCAGTTTTTCTTAACCCGAAGCTCGATTAAATTATTCTCTATTTTCTATTCTTTATATTATTATATTATTATTTGAAATTTGAATTTCATTTCTTTTATTTATTATTTATTCTATTTTATTCTATGTTTCTATCTTCTTTCTATTTTTTTTCTATTTTTTATTTGTATATTTCTTATTCTATTGTATTTAAATTGTATATTTTGTATTTTTCTTTTCTATTGATGTTGATGCTTTATAACACTGCCTTTTTTATGGGGTAATTTTTCATAAACCATACATATGGGAATCATATATCATTGAGATCTTTATTCTCTCTTTCTATCATCCTTCCATTTTTCCACATCCCTTTTTTTTTCACAATTCATAATCAGATTTCTTTTTTATGAAAAGGATTTCAGTTGCTACAATGCTACAACTATATGATCGATTCAGTCATATAGTGACTGTTTCTTGGGATCTCGACAATACGAAGCAATAAGTTGGTTATTAGTTTTGAGTTTCTTTAGTTTTGATAGTTACTAAGTTTATAGTGGGGTTAGCCTGTTTTTTTTTCAATCTCAATTCTAAAGAAAAAACTAACGAGTCACACACTGAGCATAGCAATTATACTAAAATCTAAATTAAATATTAAATAAAGGGTAAATCAAATTTTTATTCAACCTTATAGAATTAGAATTGTTCGTTTTTCTTTTATTAAGAAAAAAAGAAAAAGAAGAAAAGAGTTTATAAATCTTTTCTATAGATGACCAGAATGGCGAAATAAAGAAAGGTCCATTCTTCTTCTTTTTTCTTTTCTTATTCTTGGTTTACAAATATCCAAATCTTGATGCCTAAGACTCCATAGATAGTTCTAATTGTATGGGAACAGTGATCGATTTTAGCGCGAATTGTTTGTAAGGGAACCCTGCCTTCTCTGATCCATTCGACACGTGCAATCTCTTTTCCGTCGATACGCCCTGCAATTTGCACTTGAATCCCTTTTGTACCCATTTGTTCAGTTAATTCAATAGCTTTTTTAATTGCCTTTCGAAATGAGACTCTATTCTTTAATTGTAAAGCTATATATTCTGCAAGAATATTAGGTTGTCCATAAGGCTTTTCAATTCTTGTGATAGCAATGTTGAGTCTCCGGTTTACAGAATGAAATTCTTTTTGTACATTCATCTGTAATTCTTCGACTCCCCGTGTTCGTCCTTCTATTAATAAATTGGGAAATCCAATATAGATTATGACCTGAATCAAATCTATTCTTTTTTGAATTACTATATGGGCAATTCCTTCGAAACCTGAGGATATTCTCTTATTTTTTTTTACATAGTCCTTAATACAATTCCGTATTCTTTCATCTTCTTGTAGACCCTTGGAAAAATTCTTTGGTTTTGCGAACCAAAAAGAATGATGACTTTGAGTTGTTCCAAGTCTGAAACCAAGTGGATTTATTTTTTGTCCCATATTTTTCTATTATTTTTCCATCCATTTTTTTTTCTAAATAGGAATCTAAAATTTAGATTTTTCTTTGAAAAAAATCTTTATATGACAAGTGGTTTTTTTTATCAGATAACTACGCCCTCGAGCCCGGGGTCTTAACTTTTTCACAATAGCACCTCTATTGACTTCAGCTTTACTAATAAATAAATCAGCTTCATTCAAACCCATATTATGACTAGCATTTGCTGCTGCAGAATAAACTAATCTTAAAATTGGATAAGATGCCCTATAAGGCATTAGTTCCAATATCATGAGTGTTTCTTCGTAAGAACGTCCGCGAATCTGATCAATTACTCTTCGTGCTTTGAAAACAGACATACATATATGTTGAGCTAACACTTTTGCTTCTCTATCCGAATTTTCGTTCTTTATCATAAAAGTTCTCCCCCGCCAATGAATGATAAGTGC